TGGTCTGAGGATTTACAGGACTGGAATAGAGAGATGTATGTTAAATGTACTTATAATGGTGTTCCATTATCAGAAACAGAATTTCCAAAAAATTGGTTGACAGACGGTATTCAGATAAAAATATTATTTCCTTTCTGTCTAAAACCTTGGCACAAATCGAAACTACGATATTCTCAGAAAGATTTAATAATGAAAAAGAAAAAAGAAAAAGATGATTTTTATTTTTTAACAGTTTGGGGAATGGAAACCGAATTTCCTTTTGGTTCACCCCGAAAACGACCTTCCTTTTTTAAACCAATTTTTAAGGAACTCGAAAAACAAATTGGAAAATTAAAAAAGAAGTATTTTCTAGTTCTAATAGTTTTCAAAGGAAAAACAAAATTGCTTCGAAAAGCTTCAAAAGAAACAAAAAAATGGATTATCAAAAGTGTTAGTTTTATAAAAAAAATAATAAAAAAACTTTCAAAAGTAAATCTAATTCTATTATTTCAATTAAGAGAAGTAGAAGTATATGAATCGAGTGAAAATAAAAATAAAGAAGAAAAAGATTCCATAATCAGCAATCAGATAATTCACAAATCCGTTAGTAAAATTGCATCTACTAATTGGCCAATTTCTTCATTGACAGAAAAAAAGATGAAGGATCTGACTGATAGAACAAGTAGAATTCGAAATCAAATAGAAAGAATTACAAAAGAGAAAAAAAAAGTAACTACAAGAATAAATAATATTAGTCCTAACAAAACAAGTTATAATGCTAAAAGATTAGCAAAATTTAAAATATTAAAAAGAAGAAATGCTCGATTAATCTCTAAATTACCCCCCTTTTTTAACTTCTTCATTGAAAGAATATACACAGATATGTTTTTATCTATCATTAATATTCCCAGAATGAATACAGAACTTTTTCTTAAATCAACAAAAAAAATTATTGAGAATTTAATTTCCAATAATGAAAGAAAGCAAGAAAAAATTAATAAAACAAAGAAAAATCCAATTCTGTTTATCTCGACTATAAAAAAGCCACTTGATAGTATTAGTAAAAAAAATTCACATTTTTTTTATGACTTATCCTACATGTCACAAGCATATGTATTTTACAAATTATCAAAAATCCAAGTTAGTAACTCATCTAAATTAAGATCTATTCTTCAATATCAAGGAATCCATTTTTTTCTTAAACCTGAAATAAAGGATTCTTTTGAAATACAAGAGATGTTTCATTCGAAATTAGAAGATAAAAAACTTTCGAGTTCTAAAATGAATCAATGGAAAGGCTGGTTGAAAGGGTATAATCAATATGATTTGCCTCATATCAGATGGTCCAGATTAATACCAGAAAAGTGGCGAAATAGGGTTCATCAGTGGCGTATGACGAAAAAGGAAAATTTAAGCAAATGGCATTCATATGAAAAAACCGAATTAATTGATTCCAAAAAACAACAAAAAATTCAAGTCTATTCATTAGCGAATAAATCGAATAAAAAAGATAATTTTCAAAAATACTATAGATATGATCTTTTATCATATAAATTTATTAATTATAATTATGAAAATAAAAAGAAAACGGAATGCTTTTTTTCTAGATCTCCGTTTCAAGGAAATAAGAACCAAGAGATTTCTTATAACACACATAAAGACACTCTTTTTAATATGCTGAGGAGCATTTCTATCAATAATTTTCTAGGAAAGGTCGATATTCTATCTATGGAAAAAACTGCCGATAGAAAATATTTTGATTGGAAAATTCTCAATTTTTCTCTTACACCAAGGGTAGATATTGAAACCTGGATGGCGATCGATACTAATAGAAATCAAGATATTCAGATTGGTACTAAAAATTCTCAAATAATTAAAATTAATAAAAAAGATCTTTTTTATCTTATTATTCCAGAAATCAATCCACCAAACTCCCACAAAGTATTTTTTGATTGGATGGGAATGAATGAAAAAATGTTAAAGCGTCCCATATCAAATCTGGAACTTTGGTTCTTCCCAGAATTTGTGTTACTTTATAATTCATATAAAACAAAACCTTGGTTTATACCAAGTAAATTACTTCTTTCAAATTTGAATAGAAATAAAAATAGTAGTGAAAATAAAAAGATCAATGAAAAGCAAAAACGAAGTTTTTTGATACCATCAACTAAAAATAATCGAAATCAAGAACAAAAAGAACCCACAGGCCGAGGATATCTTCGCTCCATTCTTTCACAACAAAACGAAATTGAAGAAAATTATGCAAGATCAGACATCAAAAAGGGGACAAAGCAAAAACAATACAAAAGTAACACAGAAGCAGAACTAGATTTCTTCCTGAAACGTTATTTGCTTTTTCAATTGAGATGGGACGATACTTTGAATCAAAAAATGATCAATAATATCAAGGTATATTGTCTCCTCCTTAGACCGATAGATCCAAGAAAAATTATTATATCCTCGATTCAAAAGAGAGAAATGAGTTTGGATATAATGTTGATTCAGAAGAATTTAACTCTTACAGAATTGATGAAAAAGGGAGTATTGATTATAGAACCCATTCGTTTGCCTGGAAACGACAATGGACAATTTATTATGTATCAAATCATGGGTATTTCGTTATTTCATAAGAGTAAGCACCAGACTAATAAAAAATACCAAGAACAAAAATATGTTTCTAAGAATAATTTTGATGAAGCTAGTTCAACACATCAAAGAATAACTGGAAATAGACACAAACCTCATTTAGATTTACTTGTTCCTGAAAATATTTTATCGTTTAGACGTCGTAGAAAATTGAGAATTCTAATTTGTTTCAATTTAAAGAGTAGGAATGATGTAGATAGAAATTCAGTATTTTGGAACGAGAAGAACGTAAAAAACAGCAACCAAGTTTTGGTTGATAATAAATATCTGGATAGAGAGAAAAATCACTTAATAAAATTAAAGCTTTTTCTTTGGCCTAATTATCGATTAGAAGATTTAGCTTGTATGAATCGTTCTTGGTTTGATACCAACAATGGCAGTCATTTTTGTATGTTAAGAATACAGATGTATCCACGATTGAAAATTCGTGGATAATACACTTAAGCACTATACCCTTCATAGGGTATATGAAAGCAACCAAATACATACATCATACATCACATGTCTTAAATTTCATTCGAATAGCCAATACGAAATTTGTCTCACTTAGCTCGCGAAAGAAATCAACAGAACCTGCTTCATTTTAGGTCTAAATTCTTCGATGCGAAAATGTACCAATCCTTTTCTATCCCCTATCTAAATCCAATTTAAAATTGGATTGATTGATTTGACTTCAGAAAAGTAGGAGTTCATAAATTATATTATTGTATATACCGCATTAAAATGAATGACATTATTATTACTGATTAGTAAAATCCATATATGTAAAAAAAGGGGGGCAAAGGTCGTTTTTTTATGATCAAAAATTCATTCATTTCAATTATTTCTCAAAAAGAAAACGAAGAAAACAGAGGGTCTGTTGAATTTCAAGTATTCAGTTTTACCACTAAAATAAGGAGACTTACTTCACATTTGGAATTGCACAAAAAAGACTCTTCATCTCAGAGAGGTTTGCGAAAAATTTTGGGAAAACGGCAACGGCTGCTGGCTTATTTGTCAAAAAAGAATATAGGGCGTTATAAAGAATTAATTAATGAGTTGGATATTCGAGAAAAAAAAACTCGTTAATCTGAAGTGTGATACCGTTTAAACTTATTCATTTAAATTTTGATGAACTTCTTTTTACTTTCAGCAACACATGGAATAATGACTCGGGAAAAAACTTATGATTGCGTCAACTACAAGAAAAGACCTCATGATAGTCAATATGGGCCCTCACCACCCATCAATGCATGGTGTTCTTCGACTGATAGTTACTCTCGATGGTGAAGATGTTATTGACTGTGAACCAATATTGGGTTATTTACATAGAGGGATGGAGAAAATTGCGGAAAATCGAACAATTATACAATATTTGCCTTATGTAACGCGTTGGGATTATTTAGCTACTATGTTCACAGAAGCAATAACTGTAAATGGACCGGAACAGCTAGGAAATATTCAAGTACCTCAAAGGGCTAGCTATATCAGAGCTATTATGTTGGAGTTGAGTCGTATCGCTTCCCATTTGTTATGGCTTGGCCCTTTTATGGCAGATATTGGGGCACAGACTCCTTTCTTCTATATTTTTCGAGAACGAGAATTGATATATGACCTATTCGAAGCTGCCACCGGTATGCGCATGATGCATAATTACTTTCGTATCGGAGGAGTAGCTGCTGATCTACCTCATGGCTGGATAGATAAATGTTTGGATTTCTGCGATTATTTTTTAACCGGGGTTGCTGAATATCAAAAGCTTATTACACGGAATCCTATTTTTTTAGAACGAGTTGAAGGCGTAGGCATTATTGGCGCAGAAGAAGCACTAAATTGGGGTTTATCAGGACCAATGCTACGAGCTTCTGGAATACAATGGGATCTTCGTAAAGTTGATCGTTATGAGTGTTACGACGAATTTGATTGGGAGGTTCAATGGCAAAAAGAAGGGGATTCATTAGCGCGTTATTTAGTACGAATCAGTGAAATGGCAGAATCCATAAAAATTATCCAACAGGCTCTGGAAGGAATTCCAGGGGGACCCTATGAGAATTTAGAAAGCCGACGCTTTGATAGAATAAAAAACCCTGAATGGAATGATTTTCAATATCGATTTATTAGTAAAAAACCTTCTCCAACTTTTGAATTGTCGAAGCAAGAACTTTATGTAAGAGTCGAAGCACCAAAGGGCGAATTAGGAATTTTTATGATAGGAGATCAGAGTGTTTTTCCTTGGAGATGGAAAATTCGACCACCGGGTTTTATCAACTTGCAAATTCTTCCTCATTTAGTTAAAAGAATGAAATTGGCTGATATTATGACGATACTAGGTAGCATAGATATCATTATGGGAGAAGTTGATCGTTGAAATGATAATTGATACAACTGAAATACAAGCTATCAATTCTTTTTCCAAATTGGAATCCTTAAAAGAGGTCTATGGGATCATATGGATGCTTGTCCCTATTTTTACTCTTGTATTAGGAATCACGCTAGGTGTACTAGTAATTGTTTGGTTAGAAAGAGAAATATCTGCAGGAATACAACAACGTATTGGACCTGAATACGCCGGGCCTTTAGGAATTCTTCAAGCTCTAGCAGATGGTACAAAACTACTTTTCAAAGAGAATCTTCTTCCATCTCGAGGCGATACTCGTTTATTCAGTATCGGGCCATCGATAGCGGTCATATCCATTTTACTAAGTTATTCAGTAATTCCTTTTAGCTATCGACTTATTCTAGCCGATCTTAGTATTGGTGTTTTTTTATGGATCGCCGTTTCCAGTCTTGCTCCCGTTGGCCTTCTTATGTCGGGATATGGATCAAATAATAAATATTCCTTTTTAGGTGGATTAAGGGCTGCTGCTCAATCAATTAGTTATGAAATACCATTAACTCTATGTGTATTATCAATATCTCTACGTGTGATTCAGTGAGACATAAAATTTCCCCTATTTCTAGCAAGAAAGTTAAATGAGCTGAATATCTATTTTAGATTTTTTATTCATCATTGGGGTTGATAAACTAAACCAGATAGTTATATGAGTGAGATAAAACGGCTGAAAGATTTGCTGTTAAAGGAATTCTCATTTCCTATGTACAAGAATTAAGTGAAAGTAAAGACATAAGCAGTCGAGACTGTTTACCCCAAGATTGGTTGATTAGTCATCATGACTTGAAGCGGGTTCAAAAGATCAACTTATAGGGTTTTTACCATCTATTAACATAGCTCTATTACCCTAATGGGAGATTCAAACAAAATGAGTGGATGGTTAGGAAGACGAAGATACACAAAGGATTAATAATAGAGATTCTGGAAATTATCCAACAGGATATTTCTTTATAGAAAAGGAATTTTAGTTGGGGCTTTAAGTTGGTAGAAATGATTAAGAAGTACCTCCCACAATTTCGATCCAGAGTATGTTCCTATCCACCAATTAAGTAAATAACTATCAAGAACGAAGAAATCTTTTACTTTGGATAATGTCCCTTTTTTTGAGAAAGGAGAATAGGAACGAAATAAAATAGAAAGACTAGAATTGCAAAAAGAGATCTTTTTTTATTCATACCTATCTTATTTATAAAGATAGAACTCTTATTATATAATGCAATGGCTAATTCTTTTTCGTAATCGAAAATGATAGGTTGAGATATCTATGCGATATTCGTCTAAAAAGTATTTTTTTATTCAAGGATAAAGTTTTTAATCAACAAAGAAAAATGAAAATTCTTAAAAGATGAGATCAATTCAGAAGCACTTTATTTATTCTAAATCTAGCAGACAGAATTTCATTGGTCTAATTCGAGACCTTAGAATAAGCGTTTGACTCTCTATCGATCTTACAACCACATCAAAATAATGTTGAAAGGTCCTTAGATTTAGATTTATTTATGACCTATGAGGAGCCGTATGAGGTGAAAATCTCATGTACGGTTCTGGAATAGCGACAGGAGCAGTTATGTTATCGTCGACTATGATTATCTAATAGTTCAAGTACAGTTGATATAGTTGAAGCGCAGTCAAAATATGGTTTTTGGGGGTGGAATTTGTGGCGGCAACCTATAGGGTTTATAGTTTTTCTAATTTCTTCTCTAGCCGAGTGTGAGAGATTACCCTTTGATTTACCAGAAGCAGAAGAAGAATTAGTAGCAGGTTATCAAACCGAATATTCAGGTATAAAATTTGGTTTATTTTACGTTGCTTCGTATCTAAATCTACTTGTTTCTTCATTATTTGTAACAGTTCTTTACTTTGGGGGTTGGAATCTTTCTATTCCATACATATTCGTTCCTGAGATTTTTGACATAAAAAAAAAAAGTAAGGTTTTTGGAACAATAATCGATATCTTTATCACATTAGCTAAAACTTATTTGTTCTTGTTCATTTCCATTGCAACAAGATGGACTTTACCGAGACTGAGAATAGACCAACTTTTAAATCTTGGATGGAAATTTCTTTTACCTATTTCTCTAGGTAATTTATTATTAACAACTTCGTCCCAACTTCTTTCACTGTAAAGGAATTCCCTATTCACAACTTATATCAAACAAGAGAAAGAAACAAGTATAAATTTATTTATAGATATTCGATATGTTCCCTATGCTAACTGAGTTCTTAAATTCTAGTCAACAAACACTACGAGCTGCCAGGTACATTGGTCAAGGTTTCATGATTACCTTGTCTCACGCGAATCGTTTACCTGTAACTATTCAATACCCCTACGAAAAATTGATCACATCAGAACGTTTCCGAGGCCGAATCCACTTTGAATTTGATAAATGCATTGCTTGTGAAGTATGTGTTCGCGTATGTCCTATAGATCTACCTGTTGTTGATTGGAAATTGGAATCTGATATTCGAAAGAAACGATTACTTAATTACAGTATTGATTTTGGGATCTGTATATTTTGTGGTAATTGCGTTGAGTATTGTCCAACTAATTGTTTATCAATGACTGAAGAATATGAGCTTTCCACTTATGATCGTCATGAATTGAATTATAATCAAATTGCTTTAGGTCGGTTACCGGTGTCAATAATTGACGATTATACAATTCGAACAATTTCTTCGAATTCACCTTAAATAAAAAATGTATAAAATCCCTAATTCAAAAAACATTCCTTTAGATTCAAAAGGTATTTTATCTTTAATTTAGTAATGAGATTTTTGCTTGGTCAATACAAACGAACGGTTACTTGGCGCTAATTGTGGTTTAATTAGAATTGAAAGTAAATTTCTATTCGAATATGATTTCAAAATATATAGTTTGAAACTCTGCTTTCGAAAATATAGAGTAGCCCCATAACTGTAGCTACATCAATCCACATCACCCCCATTCAAATTTCAGTCAATTAAGATTAAGAAGTATCCTGATAACCTCCTCTTTCCTGGTCAGGTCAATAAAGTCATGAAATATTTCGATTTCTTTTTTTTTTTCTATAAAATAAAATGGATTTACCTGCACCAATACACGATTTTCTGTTAGTCTTTTTGGGATCGGGTCTTATATTAGGAAGTCTGGGAGTAGTATTACTTCCGAATCCAATTTATTCGGCCTTTTCATTGGGATTGGTTCTTTTTTGTATATCCTTATTCTATATTCTATCGAATTCGTATTTTGTAGCTGCTGCGCAGCTTCTTATTTATGTAGGAGCTATAAATGTTTTAATCATTTTTGCTGTGATGTTCATGAATGGGTCAGAATATTACAAAGATTTTTCTCTTTGGACCGTTGGGAATGGAGTTACTTCAATAGTTTGTACAAGTCTTTTTATTTCACTAATTACTACTATTCCAGATACGTCGTGGTATGGGATCGTTTGGACTACAAAATCAAACCAGATTATAGAGCAAGATTTGATAAGTAATAGTCAACAAATCGGAATTCATTTATCAACAGATTTTTTTCTTCCATTTGAACTCATTTCAATAATTCTTTTAGTTGCTTTAATAGGTGCAATTGTTATAGCTCGTCAATAATAAATCTTTAAAACAAAAAATTCAAATAGAATCAACAAAAAAGGAATGTTATAATCCTTTTAGTTCCTGTCTAAAATATAAATACTTTTTTATATCGATCTATTACTAATATATTCCCTTGTTTCCTACTTGTTAGAATCGAATCGATTGAATTATTGTTCAGATTGAAAGGAATTAAGATTGATAAGGAGTTGGTTAATGATGCTCGAACATGTACTTGTTTTGAGTGCCTATTTATTTTCTATTGGTATTTATGGATTGATCACAAGTCGGAATATGGTTAGAGCCCTTATGTGTCTTGAACTTATATTAAATTCAGTTAATATCAATTTTGTAACATTTTCTGATATTTTTGATAATCGTCAATTAAGAGGAGACATTTTCTCAATTTTTGTTATAGCTATTGCAGCCGCTGAAGCAGCTATTGGACCAGCTATTGTTTCATCAATTTATCGTAACAGAAAATCAACTCGTATTAACCAATCAAATTTGTTGAATAAATAGTATACTATTAATCATATAAATGGAAATTCGAATAGTCATAAATAAATTCAAATTAGCGGACTTGATAGGGTATAAAGTATGATCATGGTTGCAAAAACAGAAGAAATCAAAGTATTTTGGTCCTGGCTCCTAAATCAATTCGGAAGTAGATTGATTCTGATCACTCATTGATTCGTCTGGTATCTAAATATAGGATCCGTTTCTAAGTTAGTTTACTAGATCGAAATCTTATGATGTTAAAAACTGTATAGATCCAATGTCACATTCAGTAAAGATTTATGATACATGTATAGGATGTACTCAATGTGTTCGAGCGTGCCCCACTGATGTATTAGAAATGATACCCTGGGACGGATGTAAAGCTAAACAAATCGCTTCTGCTCCAAGGACCGAAGACTGTGTTGGTTGTAAGCGATGTGAATCTGCCTGTCCGACCGATTTCTTGAGTGTTCGAGTTTATTTATCGAATGAAACAACTCGTAGTATGGGTCTAGCTTATTGATACGTTCCATAAAACTCTCCTCGAATCCATCTTTTTTTATCGACAAAATCCGTGCTAAAAATCAAATCAAAATATTTTGAGCACGGATTTCTCTGGCCCAAGTGTATCTTGTCTTTACCACGAATCATTTTCCTTTATTAACAATAATTGTAGTTTTGCCAATATCTGCGGGTTCATTAATTTTCTTTCTTCCACATATAGGAAATCGAGTAATCCGCTGGTATACTATATGCATATGTATCTTAGAACTTCTTCTAACGACTTATGCATTCTATTATCATTTTCAATTGGATGATCCATTAATCCAACTAGTGGAGGATTTCAAATGGATCGATTTTTTTGATTTTCATTGGAGATTAGGAATAGATGGACTTTCTATAGGACCGATTTTACTGACGGGATTTATCACG